TTGACACAAAAACTATATATTCATATAGGAGCATGTATGGAATGTATGAAATATGTATGACGGGGGGAATACAGAAAAGTTTCTACTCAAATTTTAAAATGTAACAGATGCAAAAGGAAAGGAATTGATAAAACATTCTTAATAAAAAGAATTCTGCTACTTCTACTTAACTTAAATTCGATTTATAAAATTGAGTTTTAGTATAGAATATCAGTTCCATTTCTACCATTATTATGATATTACATATTCCAACCCAATTGGATACCAAAAACGAAACAGATGCAGGATTTGATCCCTTCGCCGAGATAAAGACATAATAATCAGAAACAATAAAGAGTTCATTTATTTAATCAATCTTTTTGGCCCTTTTGTATTGTTACAAAAGGGATTTGCGTAGAAAAGAGATATTTTTACCTATCTTAGTACTGTACTCTATTTGTAGAATTACTAAAATATCGTTGTATTGTAAAGCGGGTTATGTTTATTCTATTAAATAGTCAATTTAACCACGTGCAGCTATCTATATATCATATATAAGATACTTGACTGTCGTCTGTGTCATTTTTGTTCTGGTTCCGGGGTTTACATATACTCATAATTCTTGTTATAATTGCAATTGAGAAAAAGAAAAACGGAAATAAAGAGTTTTCGATTTTTTCTTGAAAAGATGCAATACTGATTAGTTATTCTTTGGATTTTCTTATGTCATTAGGTAAACATAATTTGAAATCAAAATTTACGAATCGTTCATGAAACCGCAGTCAAGCCAATAGTTAATGGTTCCAATTTATCGTGTTTATCATGAATTTTGACTGAAAGTCCGTAATTTTTGGTCTGAATCGAATCAAAACAAAAAAAAGAAAGATTTTGCTTTTAGTAAGTAGTGGAAGGGCAACCAAGGAAAAGAGATTCAAAATGCAAGTCCAATAAATAAAAAACGAAGTGCAGTAATCTACCCCCAAAAGGGACTATTTAAGTATCGTCTATTTTGTATCGTTTTGGCGGCATGGCCGAGTGGTAAGGCGGAGGACTGCAAATCCTTGTTCCCCAGTTCAAATCCGGGTGTCGCCTGATTCTAATTAACAAAAGACTCGAACTCCCTTATCAACTGCTATAATCGATAACTCCCCGAATTCTTCGTCGGCCGAGGGGAAGGAGAAGAAGAGGTCTCTTGGTACGTACTTGTACTTGTGGGGTTCTCAAAAAAGAAAGTTCTGTAAATTTTTGTGTCTAGGATTCAAGAAAAGATTTGACTTTTAGTAAGTAGTAGAAGGACTATCGAAAACTCTCCATTCCCTTCCAGCCCTATTGACGTGATTACTGACTGGGCCTTGAAGTCGGCGGGAGGGACTATCGAACCAATTTCCAATTGTGGATAAAGAAAAGCGTAATATAGTTTGTATACAAACTCAAAAGAGTCTCTGAGCTGAGTATTCAGGTATTGGATTAGTTCATTAAAGGAATAATCCCAAAAATTTTTGACTCTGTACCAGGGATTTCACTATTATTATGAAACAATAATGGAAAAATTCCTTCATATTCATAGAAATAGGGGACATAATTCACATGGATATTGTAAGTCTCGCTTGGGCTGCTTTAATGGTAGTCTTTACATTTTCTCTTTCGCTTGTAGTATGGGGAAGAAGTGGACTCTAGAAATACTAATTGAGTTTCGTTGAGGAATAAAACTGTATCATTATCATTTGTTTTATCGATCGCTTCGCAAAGTGTATTATTAAAGATAATAATGTCAATAAAAAAGATATTTCAATAATTCCCACGTTTATATTTCGAAAGGAGATATAGATGATAGGAAATTTATCTAATTGAATTTTGATAAGAGTCCATTCGTGGAAATTTAAGAAAAATTCAATTAGAGAAGTTTTATAAGTATAATGGGGAACAGCGGATCTCTTTTGTTTCAATATTTGATTTCAAAATTCAAAGAAGTTTTCATACCATCGAACTCTTTCGAGCATCTATTCACCAGCCAATCAATTCAATTACTTTCCTTCTTGGGTTGGCAATGATAAAAAAAAGATTACTAATTTGGTTTTTTCTTAATATATACCAAACTTTACTTTTTTTTCGTTGATTCTTTCGGCAGGTACTGGGATTAAGTTTGTATCTTTATCCTAAATTATAGTTTATAGTACAGCGTCTTACACGAAAAAAGACTAATCTAATTGATAGTATGGTAGAAAGATTCATATGAATCTTTCTACCATACTATCAGCTCTCATCGAATATTGCTGATTCGCGCCTGCTTGTTTCAGTTAAGAAACGCAATTGGAATCCGTCAAAGAACTACGAAATCAAGTTTCATTCAAATTAATCATTCTGGCTAACCGTTTTTACATAGATAATAAGTAAAAAAGCAGTAGGAACTAGAATGAATAGTGCAGTAGCAATAAATGCGAGAATATTTACTTCCATAATCTTATCGTTTTTTTACGTACCATTAACTCGGGATTTAATCCCATAGAGATGATCCAAATTTTATCTGTTGATGATATTGAATCAGATTAATATCAGGAATAACAATATATGAGCTATCATATCAATTCGCCGTCGCGAATTGAATAGTATACCATAGGAAGCTCTTTTATCCATACTGAATCCAAAAAAAGAAAAATGGAATTTGTTATCTAATCAAGAATTCCCTTAAGTTATCGTTCTTTTTTACTCTTTTTCCAGAACCTGACGTCTTTCTTCTACAATCAATCATCTAATGAAGTTTCACTTTTTCGTTTCCACTTCCACTGGTTACAAAAATCCAAAAACAAAAAATAGAAGGAAACGGGATCAATCTGAAAAGTATTTTGTCAAGGTAATTTTAATAAAAAATTGGGTGTTGTACAAGAACCAAATTCCATTTATACATGTACTCCCGAGAAACATCTGGAATTCTATTCCATTAGATAGACGCGAGAAATTGAAAAACCAGACCTACTATGTTATCTTTTGAAATCCTAAATAGAATCTTACCAATCAAAAAATTTTCTAGTACTAAGCCACATATCTGTTTTAGGAATTAGTTCTAGTTCAAGTAATGGAAATTTTTATATTTGTTTGAAAATGAGAAGAAAATAAACTCAAAAAGAAAAAAAAAAAAAGACCTAAGAATCATCCGAAGACTTCCTATTGAAAGTGAAATTCTATTATTGTTCTTTTCCAAAAAAGTGGAAAGATCCATTGATATATTTATGGATTATTGGATCCGTCGGGACTGACGGGGCTCGAACCCGCAACTTCCGCCTTGACAGGGCGGTGCTCTAACCAATTGAACTACAATCCCAGGGAACTAAAGTATACAGTATCTATACTTTCTTATATGATTTGACTCAAAGCATTTCTAGGTAGAATTTTTGTGTTGTAACAGAGACGCGAGTGATATATTTATCTTCATTTCACATGAATATGGACTTTATTTAGTGAAAACGACACGAATTGCTAGTAAATTTTTCTTATTTCAAAATCTATTGATAAAATAAAGAAAAAGAGTTTTCTTTTTTTCTTTCTATTTTTTTCTATTTATACTTTAACAATTTTAACTTAAAGACCATACCATAATATGAATCTAGATCATTATTCTGATCAAAATTTCAATTTCCCGAAACAAATAAATAAAGCAAACAAATAGAAAAAAAGAAAGTATAACAAAAAATTGGATTATTTTTTTACGTGTATCAGCCGTTTCGGGAAGACAAAAACCTTCGTCTCATAATGGATGAGCGGATTATTGGGCCGAGCTGGATTTGAACCAGCGTAGACATAGTGCCAACGAATTTACAGTCCGTCCCCATTAACCGCTCGGGCATCGACCCAGGAAGAATCAATTCAATTTGAAGCTTATTGCTAATCTATGATCAACTTCCTTTTGTAGTACCCTACCCCCAGGGGAAGTCGAATCCCCGTTGTCTCCTTGAAAGAGAGATGTCCTGAACCGCTAGACGATGGGGGCATACGGGCTAAACTTCCATCATACTATGAACATAATATGAGCAATTTTTTGAAATTGTCAATATAATCGAATAATCAGATTCAAAAGATCTTTCCGTCTTACACAATTCCATAGAATTGTTTTGTTATTTCAATTTCATTTATGAATCATTCATTCGCTAGAAAATCAAAAATTATTAAATAGTTATATAGACTAATTTATTCATTAAAAATGAATCGAATATTAATAATTAATCTAATACTAATATTAATCTAATTATCGAATACTAATATAGAACGCGAGATAATATGAAATTACAGAATACTTTCCGTTGTCGAATAGAAAGAAAAAAGGGAGTTTAAGTTAAACAAACCCCATTAACGCATGTCGAAACGAGTCCCTAGCTGCTATCCGGTTACTTAATGTATAGTATATAATAACTTATTGTATGTAATCTATGTACATAGATATATTTTTGGTGGATATACATAATGACTAAGCCAAGAATTGGCTAAAAGGGCCCTTTTAACTCAGTGGTAGAGTAACGCCATGGTAAGGCGTAAGTCATCGGTTCAAATCCGATAAGGGGCTTTTTAGGTTTTTCATAAAACTACAGTCTATTTGAGCGGGGAATATAAATATTGTTTGTTGATATTTTGAAAGTACAAAAGAAGCAACTTTCTAAGTATAATAAGTTATACTTATTAGTAGTAGTTATAAAGTTGAACTAATATTCATTATATTATAATGATAAGCGGTTTCTCGAATCAGCAACTATTCCTATTTTTGATTATTTGAATCAAATTTCTTGGAATGGAAAAGTTCGAAATCAACAAATGAAAAGTAAGTGGACCTGGCCTATTGAATCATGAATATACCCGCTATTCTGATATTCAAATTTGATAGAGATTAAATTGGCGAGTCTCTTCCGGCTAGAAGGGAGAAAACTTTGTGGTTATTTCAAATCACAACCTAAAAAAGCCATCTTCCATATCTTTGTTTTCTTTGATTCCAAAACGGAATGCATTTCGATCTTATCTATCAAATAAGATTGCGA